TTAGTTGAAATCACTTTTTGAAAGGCTAAAACCACTCGTCCGACGCTATGTGAGCAGCTGAACTAGCGTTTTCATGCTCTCCAGAGGCCGTAGGAACGACAACTTAGCGAGACTGGGAGTGGTATGCCTATTACTGCGTGGGATAATCAGTCTAGAATTCCGCCCCTTCTCCTTTCCTCTCTATATGCAGGATATGGAAATCAATTCCGTACCGGACCAAAAGTCTCCTATTTTGGTTCTAGCTAGATCCCCTGATCTTTAAAGCGAGTTCATATCTTTTGGCTACTGGACTTCCCCACCCGCTGCTCTGGATCGTCGGGTTTTTCCTCTGATGACTTAGCGGATGAAAGAGTGTATCTTTATTCCTACCATTCGGCAGAGGAGTTGGGACCTCCCTCAGCGAATGCGACTGTATCCGCGTCGTCTGTTCGTGTGTCTGCTTATGCGTATGAAACGGCAAAATATTTTGTCTCAGGTGAGGGAGAAACTAACTGGATATATGGTTTCGAAAGCGGCTTCAGTTCTTAGTTCGGCAGAAACGGGATCCATTGAGTTGAAATGCACTGCCGTATGCTTCCGCTCGGCTTCTTCATAAGTAAGTTGGTGGAATTGAGTTTGCTTATTTATCTTTCTCCCATTTATAAGAGGGAACAAGACGTACTGGTTCAACGAAATCCGAACTTCAATCATTACATTAAAGCAATCGTTATCAAAATAAGTCTCTCTCTATTTCAAGCAAGAGCTATTCGTTCGTATCCTTACTCTCCATCCACTTTGTTTAATGGCCTTTGAGGAAGGAGGGATCGAGCTTTATAGGTAAAAGGACAGAATAGGGAAGGTCAGCTTATTATAACTGGTTAGATAATTGGTAAAAGGTAAGATTAGGTTTTATAGAAAAGAGGAAGGATCCAACCAAGCCCATTAGCGAGGAATTTCTTTTTATTAGTAAGGGAATGAAGCGGACCGGAAAGAAGATGGATTTTTGAATCCATCCGCGAGGAAGACAAAAGCGAGAACGGTAAGAGCTCCATAACCCAATTGTCTTCCTATAACCGAGGAGAAAGCGCTCTTACCTCTCCTTCTTACCGGCATCCTTTTTGAATCCATCCCCCACTGTGAACTCCTGTCTGTCATTCATCCAGTTGTGACCGCTCTCGCCCCGTATCTCTCAACAAAGCCTCTCCCCGAGAGTGCCTTCGCTACCGCTCTTTGTACATCCGGTTAAGGTACTTCCCTGCGCACGGGAATTACGGAGAATCTTGGGACCCTTATTTAGCAAGGTGGAATGCTACTCCCCCACGACCACTCACTTTCCTAATTTACGACTGAAGTGATAGGCACGTACCGTCAAGATTCTAGTTCCGTTCCGTCAGTCTCCTGTAGCTTCAGTATGTTAGCTCCTCTGTTAGCTAGTGGCGCACGTAGGCTTTTCATCTTCTGTTTGCTCCTCCGCTTGGGCCTACGTAACGGAACACCATGAAACTGCAGCTCTTTCTTCTTTTCCAAATGGAAGGAATCCCGATCCAACATCGTCTCACTGCCCTGTTTCCGCGAATGAGGGAAGGATAGAGCAAGCATCTGATCCCTATCCCGGTCTCCCTGAATCTCCAGTGGGAGCGGCATCGGAAGCAGAACCATGGAACCCACAGAAGTGAATACTTCTACAAGCAGTGGTGATGCCGAGCCATCAATGACAAATGAAAGAAGCTGAGCAGGCGGGCCGGGTGTATCGTAGCCTTTCGATCCGGATCCCGGATACGAATAAAAAGCAGGTGATCCCTCATAGTTTCCATTGATTGAATAACCAATAAGGCAGGCCCGGTGGAGCATCTCTCTTCTCCGCTCCATCTGGGCCTGTACCCGATTCCAATGCTTCAAGCAGTGAAAGGCCAGGGCAAAGGCACTCACCTCCCATCGTCTCTACTCTATCCACTGGCGAGAAACCCCAAATATTTGTTCTCATGGCCCCCCACCTCCCCGGAAGCAGTGAATCAAATAGCTCGCCTTGAGCCTTCATCTCGCCTGGAACAGCAAACATCCGGGCTCTTATTGGGGGAGAAGACATCTACTGGTGATCAAGGCACTGAACTTCGAATCAATCTCTTTGTCCCCCACATCTGTCTCGTTCCTTTCCCCTTAGGGTAACCTCCGAACTCTATCCCGGTATCTCTCCAACAACTTCTCATTCCGCATGAAACGATCGAAAGGATGGGTATCGCCATCGAGTCATCCAGTATCTGCTAATGACCTTGGGAGTGGGAAGTCTTCGACGGAACCAATAACGAGCTAATCTCCATCTTTGTCTCTAGTGCTTGGGATCGAACCCTCGAACCGATAAGCTCCATTCGACTCCCCATCTTCTTTGTCCCCTGCTCCTGTTCTCCCCCAATCCGATGCTGACCCATCAGCAATAAGCTTTCTCCTTCGGACCCTCGATTCCTCTCATTGTCTCCAAACAGCTGCTAAGCATCCCTGCAATGATCCAATTCCTAGGTCTCTC